TAGAGTATGGTATAGATCAACCGGAAGAAGTATGCATAAAAGTATTTGCCCCAAGGAGGAATCCTAGAATTCCGTCTGTTTTCTGGATTTGGAAAAGTGCGGATTTTCAAGAAAGAGAATCTTATGATATGTTGGGAATCTCTTATAATAATCATCCACGTCTGAAACGTATCTTAATGCCTGAAAGCTGGATAGGATGGCCTTTACGTAAGGATTATATTGCCCCTAATTTTTATGAAATACAAGATGCTCATTGAATAATCAGAAAATAATCTTCACTTCTACCACAACTACAACTCTAGATATTCAAAGAGATGAAGTCTCATTAACATATTATGGATAAGTTAAATAAAATAAATAATGAATAAAGGAAATAAATAAAAAAAAAAAAAGACAATACAATTAGAGAGATTCATTAAGATTTTATGATTTTGAAGATACTTTTGGGGGATAAGCCCAGTCAATAGGCTGAAACTCAAAGAGTTCATGATGCCGAACTATGTACCGCGCACGTCATTTAGATGGGCTCCAGAAAGTCACATAGGAGGAAATAAAGAAATAAAATATGAAAAGAAAATAGAAAGGGGATCAGATTCTATTTATTTGTACTGTATCGGAGATGAATCTTGGCTATTCGTACCCTTCAACTCCCCTAGACTAGACTTTTAGGTTTTTCAACCAACCAATTTACCTTTTGTAATATGTATGAAGATGAAGTATTAATATTTTCTTTTACATATTTTTTATACATATAAAAAAAAGTATAGACTCTTTACTCATCTTTAACTATTTTATTCTATAAATAGAATAAGTACATCCCCGATGGATAAATATGTATCATGATTTATATTATGTAATGAATATGTATGTCGACCCATATCAATTAATTTGTAGAATAGATACTCATACAAATTGCTCATGTGCCAGGAACCAGATTTGAACTGGTGACACGAGGATTTTCAGTCCTCTGCTCTACCAGCTGAGCTATCCCGACCATTCCTCACGCACCATCCTCATTTTAATAGAGGACTTGGGTCTATGTCAATTAAAAAGACGAAAGGGGGATTGGAAAGTCTTATCCAGCCAGGTCCTGGTGGAATTTCTTGGATCTTCAAAAAAAAAGACTTTGTAAGTTTCAGTACAGTACGAGTAATAAAATGAATTATTAATTATTCAAATTTAACATTGGGATTCCTTTCTCAAAGATGTTCATTTGTACGTGTTTCATCTATATCACAAGGCTTGTGATAAGAAAAAAACTTTCGCTCAGATACGTTTGTAGAATTAGAATAAACGAGAAAGATAACGAATTTTGAACCGCTAACGAAATGAGAAGGTAGGATAAATAATTAGGGAATCAGATGGACCTTTTTGGGGATAGAGGGACTTGAACCCTCACGATTTTTAAAGTCGACGGATTTTCCTCTTACTATAAATTTCATTGTTGTCGATATTGACATGTAGAATGGGACTCTATCTTTATTCTCGTCCAATTAATCAATTCTTCAAAAGATCTATCAGATTTTGATGGAGTAACTGATTTGATCAATGAATATTTGATTCTTTTTTCAACTTATAATTGATTCACAACAATTCTTTCATTTTTCATGAAAATTAAAAGAAATACGGATTTGTGTTGTCATTAATCATTTGAAGATAGTATTTCAGTACGTATAGAGTTTTATTCTTCATCCTTTCTGGAGTGATTCTTTTACTAACGCACTGCAGCCAACTCGATTTGTTAGAACAGCTTCCATTGAGTCTCTGCACCTATCCTTTTGTATTATCGCTTTCTGAACCCTTGTTTGTTTTCAGAAAACCGGATTTGGCTCAGGATTGCCCATTTTTAATTCCAGGGTTTCTCTGAATTTGAAAGTTATCACTTGGTAGGTTTCCATACCAAGGCTCAATTCAATTAAGTCCGTAGCGTCTACCAATTTCGCCATATCCCCCCTTTTGTGATTAGGATCTCATTATGATACCGTTTTTCCTTTTTATTTCATTTATATTATGATGGAACTGTTGAATTCATTAGATAGCGGTTCTCATATTGAAAACTGTTTTCTTATATTTGGATTTCTTGTCTATCTTCTTTCATCTCTCTCGCAAACTCATATTTGGTCCAATTAGAATCTATTATTTCTCTATTCACAAATCAATATAGAATATAGATGGATACATATCACATAATATAGTATACTTAATACTATATTATTATATATGAATATATAGTATTATTACACCTATATTATAATTCTACTTAATATATATTTTACATATATATACATTTCCCTATTTATATCGTTTTTAGCGTACAATTTTGAATACTTGAACGGTCGATTCTTTTGTTTTTGTCTTATCTTTGCGAATTTCAAATAACTATAACTAAAAGGGAATCTATTTAATATAATAGCCATAACGAATCTAATGGCTATAACTAATAATTCCTTTTTTTTTTAATAATTAAATTTAGAATGAATTTATTTCAAATATTAGAATG